TAATTTTCTAATCGTTCCAAACTATTGCAAGTAGCATTAATCAAATTTCCTTTTTCTCGTTCTATCTCATAGTATCCATTCGTTCGATACTCATCTGCTTCAATTTCCACTTTCCGTAATCTAACCCGAGCTCTTTCAAGCTGTTCAATGGCTCCTCTACGTAATTCTTCTGAATTTCGAATAGTACTCAAGATCCTCTGTTTTCGCTTATCTAATAAATCATTTAATGAAAGTAGATTATCTTTCCATTCATTTCACAACTATCATATCTCTTCCCGAACCAAACATGAATCTTTCAATTCATTTGGCTCTCACGCTCAATTGTTTCTTTTATCTTTTATTTGATTAATGGGCATTCCCATATCTTTGAACGGAATGAGCCTATCCTCTCTTTTCTGTTCTTATTCAAAGATATCGAAACTGATCTAACATCAGAATCTTAGGAGGACTCTTCAGACCAGACAAAAAAGAAAAAATTGTCAGCAAAGTTGTTTCTTTATTTGTTCTTTATTTACAACTTCTTTCCAAAAATAAAAAGATTTGAAAGAAGAAAGAATAAAATTCTTTCTTCTTTATATGCTATGATAAATTCAATCAAAATCCTAATAGAATAGAAAGAGAATTGAATAGAATTATGAACTTCATTACTTCATTCTCATTATTATTAGAATAAAATGAGATTTCGATCTTTTTCATCCAAAAAATTCTCTTTTTTATACAAAGATTTTATAAAAATACAATACATAGGTCGTCGATTCGGCAGTGGATAAAAAAGAGGACCCATCTTTCCAGTTAATGGTTCAAAGAATTTTATCCATATGAGTGTTCTACATCGGATAAATTCCTAATTATTCCTTTTTTCTTTTTCTTATTTTTCAACCTTTTTGGTACTTTTGGTACTAACGTAGTGGTAGAAAGAGTACCATGCTATGCTGTGCCTGGACTTCAAACAATTTATCTTTAACCATGTAAAAGACCTCAACATTCTTGGTTGATAGAGAAGAGAATCAAAGTTCATTTACCAATTAGTCACGAAATGCTATGGTTCTTACATATGATTTCTGAATAAAATCAAATTTCGAAGTAATTCGTCGAGATTGTGCACCTTTTGTTCCTATTTATACTATAGAAATATAAAAAAGAATACATAAATATAAAGAAAGTGCAGCCGGTTAAATCCAACCTATTCTTGAAATACACAACTCGCACACACTCCCTTTCCAAAGAAAATCAATACACCCAGCACTACGCTTAGATTTATTGGATTTGTTGCTAAAATATCGGTATTAAACTCGAAACTCCCAGCGGATGGCCAGTGCCCCACGGAAACAAAAGAATTGGTTATATTTTTCATAGGCTCTCCCCTTATAGATAGGACTAAAAAAGAACAGAGTTCTTTTTGTATCACTCCGCTTATTATTATTAATGGAATTTGAGAATTCTCAAATTTCTTAGTTATGGTTATGCTTTTATTCTTCTTTTTTTTTTTTTTACATTTTTATTCTACGATGAATTGAAACATTAAACAAAAGGATTTGCAAATAAAAGAGCTAATGCCACGACCAGTCCATAAATTGTTAAAGCTTCCATAAAAGCCAGACTAAGCAATAAAGTACCTCGTATTTTACCCTCTGCTTCTGGTTGTCTCGCAATACCTTCTACGGCTTGGCCCGCAGCAGTACCTTGACCAACCCCAGGTCCGATAGAAGCAAGCCCTACAGCCAATCCAGCAGCAATAACGGAAGCAGCAGAAATAAGTGGATTCATGGTAAGTTCCTCGCACAAAAAAAAATGGTTAATGATACAACCAACCAATGAATTAGTACTTAATCTATTTTTTTTTCTACTTCTAATTTTCTTATATTACCTTACTACACTTCTTTTTTCTTTTTTGATCTTTTTCACTAAAATCTATCGGGTCGAAGTAGCTAAAAGTTCCAAAAGGAATTCAGAATATTAATGAATTGTCAGAACTACTTCGATAGATCGTTTTTCCTTTCTACCTTATGTAAATAAATATGTATACGGTTTTAGTCATTGCGTTTCCTTGTTTATAAATTCTTTTATAAATTATTCTATTTTTTCTCTTTCATTCAATTCACAATCAAAGACAAAATAGAAAAAGGACTTATATGGAAATTCATCTAAATGCAGTGGGCTATAAAAAAAGAGATAGGGGTAATTACCATTTAACTAGTAAATCTTTTTTCTTCCATAACGTAAATCACCTGCACTTTTTATTCTTTTTTATTCTATTAAATTGTATTCTGAAACCATTCTTCAAAACATACACAAGGGATTGATACTCATAGGTATTACATATACATGATCTCCAACCCAGTGGATTATATTGAACCCCGAACTCCCGCATTGCTTGAATTGGGATAAGCTTCAAAAATTAAAAAAAGACTCTTTTGAAAGTGAGTCAATGATGACCCTCCATGGATTCACCTATATAAGCCGCAGCCAAAGTTGCAAAAATAAGAGCTTGAATACCACTTGTAAATAATCCAAGAAACATGACAGGTATAGGAACTACTGAAGGCACTAAAGAAACAAGAACAACAACCACTAATTCATCAGCTAATATATTCCCGAAAAGTCGAAAACTAAGAGATAAAGGTTTTGTGAAATCTTCTAGAATATTAATTGGTAAAAGTATTGGAGTTGGTTGAATGTATTTCCCGAAATATCCCAATCCTTTTTTCCTAAGACCTGCATAGAAATATGCCACTGACGTGGGTAAAGCTAAAGCAACAGTAGTATTTATATCATTCGTGGGCGCAGCTAACTCCCCATGAGGTAATTTTATGATTTTCCAAGGTAAAAGAGCACCTGACCAGTTAGAAACAAAAATAAATAAGAACATCGTTCCTATAAAAGGAACCCAAGGACCATACTCCTCTCCAATCTGAGTTTTGCTCAAGTCTTGAATAAATTCAAGGACATATTCGAAGAAATTCTGACCGTTGGTCGGAATGGTTTGCGGATTCCGAACAGCTAGGATGACTGAACCTAATAAGATAGCAATTACAACCCAAGAAGTGATAAGTACTTGGGCATGAATTTGTAAACCTCCTATTTGCCAATAGAAATGTTGGCCTACTTCTACACCTGATATATCGTATAACCCTTTGAGTGTTTTAATGGAACATGGTATAACATTCATATTGTCCTCTAACAGAAATCGAACTTCAAAAAAGTGATTATTTTTATTCAACCTTCTCTTTCTCAATTCACCTATATTCATTCATGAATTTAAGTTATGAATCGTATATTTTGGATACCGAGAAATCACATAAAAAAAATACCAATCATTTTTATCTTTTCTTTTAAATATTATTTGATAGTCAAAACATAGTTCAAACTCCAAAAGATGCAAACCAAAATAGTAACAATCAAAGAGAGTTCACTAAAAATAAACTAATCTTCTTCTTTCTTCTTATTAAGAGTAATGATAAGATAATCAACCATTTTTTATATAACTAGAATGGCCCTCACAAATTGCAGATACTAATTTGGTAAGAATCAATCGAATCGAAGCTATAGCATCATCGTTGGCCGGAATAGAAAGATCTGCAAGATCTGGATCACAATTTGTATCGATTAAACAAATCGTCGGAATACCCAAAATGACACATTCTCGAAGAACCGTATATTCTTCTTGCTGATCCACGATAATTACAATATCGGGCAATCCCGTCATATATTTGATCCCGCCAAGATATGCTTGCAAAGTAGATAACTTTCTCTTCAACATTGCTGCATCTCCTTTAGGAAGACGATTGAGTTTCCCCATCTTTTGTTCTGCTCTTAAGTCCCTGAACTTCTGAAGTCTTGTTTCTGTAGTAGACCAATTCGTTAACATACCACCAAGCCATTTTTTATTAACATAATGACATCGAGCCCTTATTGCTGCTGATGCTACTAAATCTGCTGCTTTCTTTTTGGTGCCAACGATTAAGAATCTTTTTCCCCTACTTGCTGCATCAAAAACTAAATCGCAGGCTTCTGATAAAAAACGAGCAGTTATAGTAAGATTTGTAATATGAATACCTTTACGCTTTGCCGAGATGTAAGGAGCCATTCTAGGATTCCATTTATTAGTAACATGACCAAAATGAATTCCTGCTTCCATCATTTCTTCCAAATTGATGTTCCAATATCGTCTTCCCATTTTACCACACTTTCTCTTTTTTTTTTTCAAAGAGATTCAGTACCTTATGAAATAAAAAATTGTTCCGACGGAACTTTATACCAGGATTGACCATTGATCTACGACCCAAACCATGAATTGCATTCTTTCTTTTTTATTTCATTGATTATGAAATCCATAATCGGACCAGAGAGTGAAAGTAAAAAGAAGAAACCTCTTGTTAGGATACATTATGTAAAAGATTAGTCTGATGTCTCATGGAAAGTTTTTGGGGCACAAGAACAAAATAATTCTCTATGGTGTAGCAAAATATCGCTTATTTCCAACTCAAATAGATTCTTCCTTTTGATTTTCAAATGAATATTTTTGTCTTGCTTTGAACGATGTACTAATTTGTTGAATCCGGTACCAACCGGTATAATCCCCCCCAGAACAACGTTCTCTTTCAGGCCTTTCAACCAATCAATACGACCTCGTAGAGCAGCTTTTGCTAAAACTCGAGCAGTTTCTTGAAAACTTGCTTCGGATATGAAACTTTGAGTATTCAGAGATGACTTCGTTATTCCCAATAAGATTGCCCGATAACAGATTGATTCGTCCAAAACGCGCCCTGCTCGTTCTGCTCGCAACAATCCAATAAATTCCCCAGGTAAAAAAACATTAGACATTCCATCTTCTGAAACCAAAACTCTTGATGTTACTTGACGTACAATAATCTCTAGATGTCTATTATGGATCTGTACTCCCTGGGATCGATAAACCTTTTGTATCTTATTAACCAAAGAAATACGACTTTGGGCTATGGTTAGTTCAGCTCCAATCAAGAATCCCCAGGGAATCCCAAGAATCCTTCGGATACGTTCGTCCCAATCTTCAATTCTTCTTTCGAGGTTCATCGATATTGAATCAATTGAACGAACTTCTAAGATTTGTTCTACTTTTGGAAGACCTTGCGTTATGTCACCAGATCTCGATTTTTCATATATAAATGTAATTAATGTATCTCCTTCATAAAAGGTTTCCCCATAATGACCATGGACAGTTGCTCCTGGAGTGACCAAATAGGGCTTAGCTGATCTTATAACTAGAGAATCAACATGAACAATGAAAATTTGACCAGATTTTTTTATGCGTGATCCATATTTAAATAGATATACATTTTCACAAAGGAATTGTCCAAGGCTAATTATTGTCCATGCCTCTTCACAAGAATCGTGATGGAGAAAACACCAATTCAAATGGAATGAATTCCAAATGATGTTACTGCAAGGATCGGGATTATAAATCCTACTATTTTCATCTAGAAAACAGTATTGAAATGGAAGTACTTGAAGCACTTGGAAAGTCTGTTGAAATTTTTCAAGCAAAAAAGATTTCTTTAAAAAGACTTGATTATAAGTTCTTAAAAAGTAAGATGAACGAGAATTTACTATTCTAGGCACAATAGTACCTAAAGGACCCAACAAATACCTAATTGGAGTCATGGAATCCAATTCTTTTGTCGCATTATTATATCTTGAAGTATTGAAGGGGCCAATTCGAGAACAATTGGATGATGACAAAATTAGGAAAGATTGGCATTCCTTATTTCGATTCAACAACGTACCAAAAGTTCCCTGATGTTGGGGAAATAATTGAATCTTCGCCTTGGAATCAAAAGGATTTTTTCTATGGATACGATCTAATTCATTATTGGAAATCAATCCTGAACCTGCCGTATCATACCTTTTTTCGGTATACGAAAGAGTGGACTTTACTAACTCAATTCGGATGAAATAACAAAGTAGATAATTTGTCCTTATTTCAACAAAAGAAGCATGAACTTTTTCTTCTATAGAACTCTTTTTTTCTTGGTCCCAAGTCAATACTAAGCAAGCCCGAACTAATTGAATACTTGTGTGAGAAATTCCTCGAATTGACTTGCCATTTTCATAAAGTATATAATTGACAATTCGAAGTTGGACATTATTCTTTTCCTGCAAGAGATCTTGAGAGAAAAGTGTTGCTAAATTTATCCCATCAGCTATTTCATATGTGACTACGGGCCGAACCAAAACAAAAGACTTTTTTTTGGTAGATGTAATGCGTTGGACATAGATCCAATTTTTAAATTTTTTTGATCCTTTAGAATCTTTTTTTCCGATTCCTGGTGGTATCAAAATGCCACTGTGCCTAGATATTTTATCCACCTCTCCAGAAAAATGAATATCTCCAGAAAATATTTTCAGTTCTATACTTTTCTTTTTTCTCTCCACTCGGACTAATCCACCTACTCGACTTCTTGTATTTAGATTTAAAACAAGTCGTGTATCTACTCCAATGATACTATTGTTCCGGACCATTATGGGCGAAGATCCGGGTAAGATATGTATTTCTTCGGGAATGAAAAAAAATTGATCTACTTTCATTTGCGTTTGGTATTTCGGACTAAAATCTTTTGCTCCTCGATACTCAATCAAATTTTCTTTTTTTACGATTGAATCTACTTCGACAATCCCATATTTAGTAATTCCCGAACTGCTTCTTCTGTATCGCGGATCATCAAAATAAGCAAAAAGACTCTTTCTACGTAAAATACCATTTATAGGTATTTTAATCGAAATACCAAAACAGGGTATTAGTTTCTTTTCTTGTTCTTGATCATATTGTAAGGGAATCACAAATCTATTTCTTCGCTTTTTCGCCAAAGAATTCTCTTGACGAATATAAGTAGAAGGCTCTATGAGATTCCAATGACCCTTAGATATGATTCGATAAGGTTTTGAATAGTCAAGACTTTCCCTATCTTTTTTACCAAAAGTATCCAACAATTTATGTCTTACTTGATCCTTAGTCAGTGAGAGATCAAAGATATCTTTGAGAGAAAAAGAATTAGCATTCATTTGATCTTGATCCTTGTGGAGTGAAAAAGACACTATATTGGAATTGGATCTGCATAGACCTCCTGCTAATATCCATAAATGACTTGTTTTTGGTAATATATGAACATTACTATATGGATATTCGGGCGTATGATAGCCATCAGTACTCCAGTGCATTTCTCCTTCTGACTCAGAATAAATATGTTTTTGAACCCTCTCCTTAAAATGAAAGGTGGACGTTTCGGCACGAATCTCGGCAATCACTTGTTCTGATTCTACATATTGATCATTTTGAACTAAAATCAAACTTTTTGTTGGAATATTTACATTATGTCTAATATTTCGACTCTCAATAGTTACAGACAAGTCTATAAAACATAGAAAAGCAGGATGCCCATGACGGGTACGTGTGGGATGAACCAAACCCTCATCAAATTTTATTTTTCCATTAGAAGGAGCTCGTACATGTTCGGCAGTACCACC